GCACAGGTCGACTAAACGGTATTCCCATAGCAATTGGGGTTATGGATTTTCAGTTTATGGGAGGTAGTATGGGATCTGTAGTAGGCGAGAAAATCACCCGTTTGATCGAGTATGCTACCAATAAATTTCTACCTCTTATTCTAGTGTGTGCTTCCGGAGGAGCACGCATGCAAGAAGGAAGTTTGAGCTTGATGCAAATGGCTAAAATATCTTCCGCTTTATATGATTATCAATCAAATAAAAAGTTATTCTATGTATCAATCCTTACATCTCCTACTACTGGTGGGGTGACAGCTAGTTTTGGTATGTTGGGGGATATCATTATTGCCGAACCCAATGCTTACATTGCATTTGCGGGTAAAAGGGTAATTGAACAAACATTGAATAAGACAGTACCTGAAGGTTCACAAGCAGCTGAATATTTATTCCATAAGGGCTTATTCGATCCAATCGTACCACGTAATCCTTTAAAGGGCGTTCTGAGTGAGTTATTTCAGCTCCACGCTTTCTTTCCTTTGAATAAAAATTCAATCAAGTAGAGCTTTAAGTTCAATTATTTTATTTTTTATTTGTGGCGAACAAGTAGTTAGTTTATCGGAATCAAAGTAAAAATAAGAAGAATAGAGTTTTCTTTGGTGACATAAGATCTAATTGAAGAAAGAATAAAAAGTGAAAGTTGCAGAAATATTTTTTTTTTTATTAAAATTATAAGACAAGAACAAGAGAAGAATAATATAATAATAATAAAAGAAGAATAATCAACGGATTATCATACATATATTTCATGTATAAAGATGAAATTAATAAGTCCATTTATTTAGTTCTACATTCCTTGCACTTATTATATACTCATTACTCAATTATTATATATACCCACTTATAGTATAATTATATACGAATTATAATTATTATAAGATATCTTTATAACACTATAAGAATAACAGGTACAAATTACAAATATTAAATCGAGGTACCCATTGTATGATAAATTTCAACTTACCCGCTGTCTTGGTGCCTTTAGTGGGCCTAGTATTTCCGGCAATGGCAATGGCTTCTTTATCTCTTCCTATTCAAAAAAACAAGATTTTTTAGATCCGATGGGACCAAATCTCATCCATTTTTTTTGTCAAGACTTAGACTTGGATCATAACACAGATATCTATTTAGTGGAATATGGCATAAGGTGTGGTTTCCTCCGAACATAAACTCTTATGTATGCGGAAACATGATATATATGGAAATGAATTATAACTATTTTCAACTAGATCAGGATCGGCGGATGTCTGAAATGTAAAGTCAATGTATCTAAATGTAGGTAGATATCTATAGGGGATCATATGAAGGGGATGTTATTATTTTAGATCTAACCAATTCAATGAATTACTCCTAAAGGTTTACATCAGAATAGTGCTAGTTGATGAGAGTTACTTCGGAAACACAAAGAGTAAAGTAAAATTCATTTGGGTTATTCTCTCAATTCCAATAAAATGCAACCGGATCTAGTATGAGTTGGCGATCAGAACATATATGGATAGAACTTATAATGGGGTCTCGAAAAACAAGTAATTTCTGCTGGGCCTTTATCCTTTTTTTAGGTTCATTAGGATTCCTATTGGTTGGAACTTCCAGTTATCTTGGTAGGAATTTGATATCCTTATTTCCGTCTCAGCAAATCATTTTTTTTCCACAAGGGATTGTGATGTCTTTCTATGGGATTGCAGGTCTCTTTATTAGCTCCTATTTGTGGTGCACAATTTCGTGGAATGTGGGTAGTGGTTATGATCGATTCGATAGAAAAGAAGGAATAGTGTGTATTTTTCGTTGGGGATTTCCTGGAAAAAACCGTCGCATCTTCCTTCGATTCCTTATGAAAGATATTCAGTCCATCAGAATAGAAGTTAAAGAGGGTATTTATGCCCGTCGTGTCCTTTATATGGAAATCAGAGGCCAGGGGGCCATTCCCTTGACTCGTACTGATGAGAATTTGACTCCACGAGAAATTGAACAAAAAGCTGCTGAATTGGCCTATTTCTTGCGTGTACCAATTGAAGTATTTTGAAATGAATTGAAGAATAAATGCTTTCTCATCAGGAGGGAAAATCCTTTTTTCTATAGCTTCTATAGCATAATTTAACTGAAGTTTCTTCAGAACGCTCATTCGAGCCAAAGTAGACGTATATGGAACAACCATAAAACGAAACTGTTTTTGTCCGCAAAAATGGTCTTTTATGCGTATTATGGAAATCTACTCAACTCAATTCAGTAACAAACCAAGTAACAAATCGAAATAATAGATTCATCTCATATATCAAAACATTTCTGAATAAAGAAAAAAAATTTATTTTTTTTTAGGTCCAATAGTTTGAATTGATACATTAGATACAGATAGATCATATCTTGTAAATTATCTCTCTTTTCTTTTTATCAATCGACGTTTCTTTTTATCCTTTCTTTTGGGTTCCTTAATAACCAAACGATTGGATCTCTTATAACTATCCAATTTCTGTCTTGTTTTTCCGCTCATTTTTGATCATTACATCACACTATTCTTCAGAAATTTATCTCAATTATTCCGGGACTATGGGAGCCAGCGAAATTTTTTCGAAATATAAAATATTTCGATAGAAAGGGAGTTCTTTCGTCTCGAAATACTAATAATAGTCATTACTTGAAATGGCTCTTTTGGGCATTCATCGAAAGGAGTAAATTGCTTCGAATTTGACCAATTGATATATCTGGAAACAAAACAATTTTTTTGATTATTTCTTCATTCGAATTCAAAGTGGACTCTTATTCTATTCTATTTCTGTATTCTTTCTAGATTCAAGGACTACCCACTGAATCACAAATAAAAAACGGGGAATAGATTCATAGGCTCGATACCTTGTAATAGAACTCATGCTTGATAGAAATATTAGATCGTATACAGTCGACAAATAAGGTGGGTTCATTAACAATTCACAGATGAAAAAAAAATGGCAAAAAAGAAAGCATTCACTCCCCTTCTATATCTTGCATCTATAGTATTTTTGCCCTGGTGGATCTCTCTCTCATTTAATAAAAGTCTGGAATCTTGGATTACTAATTGGTGGAATACTAGGCAATCCGAAACCCTTTTGAATGATATTCAAGAAAAGGGTATTCTAGAAAAATTCATAGAATTAGAGGAACTCTTCCTGTTGGACGAAATGATAAAAGAATACCCGGAGACACATCTACAAAAGCTTAGTATAAGAATCCACAAAGAAACGATCCAATTGATCAAGATGTACAATGAGGATCGTATCCATACGATTTTGCACTTCTCGACAAATATAATCTGTTTCGTTATTCTAAGCGGTTATTCTATTCTGGGTAATGAAGAACTTGTTATTCTTAACTCTTGGGTTCAGGAATTCCTATATAACTTAAGCGACACAATAAAAGCTTTTTCTATTCTTTTATTAACTGATTTATGTATCGGATTCCATTCGCCCCATGGTTGGGAACTAATGCTTGGCTCTGTCTACAAAGATTTTGGATTTGCTCATAACGATCAAATTATATCTGGTCTTGTTTCCACTTTTCCAGTCATTATAGATACAATTTTGAAATATTGGATCTTCCGTTATTTAAATCGTCTATCTCCGTCACTTGTAGTGATTTATCATTCAATGAATGACTGAAAAATGAGAATGACTGAAAAATGATCCACTAATATTAATCCAATTATAATTATAATGTTTGTTACTTTGTATATAAGCAAAGCGTCCAAAATCTTACTTACTCTTTATATTTCTATCCATCCAGGGGATTCCTCCTATATTCCAGTAAAATTATTTCAGTAAATAGCAGAATCGTGGATAGGGAACTATACTAGCGACCTACCTAATTTATTGTAGAAATTCTCGGGATCAATGATTGGACCATGCAAACTAGAAATACCTTTTCTTGGATAAAGGAACAGATTACTCGATCCATTTCCGTATCGCTCACGATATATATAATAACTCAGACATACATTTCAAATGCCTATCCCATTTTTGCACAACAGGGCTATGAAAATCCACGAGAAGCGACTGGGCGTATTGTATGTGCCAATTGCCATTTAGCTAATAAGCCCGTGGATATTGAGGTTCCACAAGCGGTACTTCCTGATACTGTATTTGAAGCAGTTGTTCGAATTCCTTATGATATGCAACTGAAACAAGTTCTTGCTAATGGTAAAAAGGGGGCTTTGAATGTGGGGGCTGTTCTTATTTTACCTGAGGGGTTTGAATTAGCCCCCCCCGATCGTATTTTTCCCGAGATGAAAGAAAAGATAGGCAATCTGTCCTTTCAGAGCTATCGCCCCGCTCAAAAAAATATTCTTGTGATAGGCCCTGTTCCTGGTCAGAAATATAGTGAAATCACCTTTCCTATTCTTTCCCCGGACCCCGCTACTAAGAAAGATGTTCACTTCTTAAAATATCCCATATATGTAGGCGGGAACAGGGGAAGGGGTCAGATTTATCCCGACGGGAGCAAGAGTAACAATACAGTTTATAATGCTACAGCAGCGGGTATAGTAAACAAAATCATACGAAAAGAAAAGGGGGGATACGAAATAACCATAGCGGATGCATCGGATGGACGTCAAGTGGTTGATATTATCCCTCCAGGACCAGAACTTCTTGTTTCAGAGGGTGAATCCATCAAACTTGATCAACCATTAACGAGTAATCCTAATGTGGGTGGATTTGGTCAGGGAGATGCAGAAATAGTACTTCAAGATCCATTACGTGTACAAGGCCTTTTGTTCTTCTTGGCATCTGTTATTTTGGCACAAATCTTTTTAGTTCTTAAAAAGAAACAGTTTGAGAAGGTTCAATTGTCCGAAATGAATTTCTAGATCCTAGAATTTACAAGTTCGTAAAAAGAACCAAATTCTTGTTGGCAATTATGTATGATAAAAAAAGTATGAAAAGCCTTTTGCTTGTTTATATTCTTTTTCTACCAGATGTCGGGAATTACTTGTACCA